TTTTTTAGGAAAGATTTAAACTGATAAATCCAAATTCATTAAAATAGGGATTTGAAAGTTCATTTTTTTCATTTAGGGTGTCAGTTTATTAAATTAATTTAAGACTTTCGTGTAGGTTATGCTTTCCTGAGATTGAACTCTTGTAACTAGATAGTTCTACCGCGATCGACCTCAAAAAAATGCATTTTTACAAAATAGACCCCATTTTTTTTGAATTTTTTAAAAATGACACATTTTTCGTACACAATATTCTAACTAAGCTAACGGCTTTTTTGATTGGGTTGAAAGCGAAAGATATATGGGAGATCTATATAATAATTTAGAGAAAGGAAATTAAGAAGTCCGAAAGTTACACAAAAAGTTTTAAAAATAGAATCAATTAATATCAACAATTCATTAATTTTAACTTAGCTAAAGATTTTCTATTTGCTCTTCTATAGATATGATATAGAGAGAAAAAAGAATTTTCTTATTTATTATTGGAATTGTAACAAATAGTTCGATGGGGAAAATAAAACTCCCCACCTTGGAAATGAAAAAACATACTAAAAGAGGGTTAAAACCTTGTATCCTGTCTTTATTCTTTTTTCAAACAAAAAAGTATTAGTTGTAGAATTCATTATATCATAGGAGAAAAGAAAGGTCCATTTCATATTGATTAGCCCAACAATAATAACAATAGGTAATGTAAATTGTTCATTTTTAATTATGAAATGGACCTTTTTCGAGTCAAATCCAGATTATTCCAACGTTTTATTACTTATTTGTTTGTCGCACAAAAAAACTTTTTGAATTTCCGGTCAAAAGAGATTTCCCTAACGAAAAAGCTTTTAACGCTGCCCAATATCCCTTCCGTTTCCAAATATTTTTACGAATACGCTTTTTTGATATAGAAGTACGTTTTTTTGGAACTGCCATTTAAAAATGAAGAGGTTACTCATTATTATAGTTGGATGTGAAAGACATCTATTGTTCAAAACGAATTGTTCTTTTTATTCTCTAGATAATATTATTTTCATATAAATGTAGATAGGTGAAAGATATGTGAAAATTGCATAAAATATTACTAGAAGAAGAGGATATATTATTTTTTTTTTTCAAAAAGAAAATGGTTTTTCTAGTCCATACAATATTCGTAAGAAAGAAAAATTTGTATTGATTGATATTGATACTTTTATTTCTCTTTCTTATTCAAATCTATAGAATACGCCGTGCCCTAGCAATTAAATTGGTTGAACTCTATAACATAAAGAATCAAAAAGACCCTACATTTCTATTTCTGCCTATTTTCGTCGTTCTACATTTAATTTACATGTACTAAAATACATCGAAAGGTTTAAGAACCCCACCCTTGTTGCTTACTGAAAAACTTTAATCTTTAATGTTTTTGATTTTATTAGACTGGAAATAAATCAATCAATTCCATAATGAACTAGTTAATGATTTTGAATAAACTAACTAAAATAGCGAGTTCTTATTTCATTAGGCCAGGTTAGTGATCTTAGTTAATCTAATCCTATGATTCATATTAGTATTTTTAGTGTAATTCTTTATACTTGCTCTAGGATTAGAAATTTTTTAATAATCATTGAATTTTTCATTTTCGGTATCTTCATAAATATATTAGTGACTAACTAAGTATTCACGTTTTACGAGTACTTTAGTTATATCATTTGACCAATTGTAACTTCTTGATTTGAATAGTTGAAGTATTTAAGAAAGACTTACAATAAACAATAAGTAAGAATATAAAATTAGAAAATTCTATTTATGTTAGTACATATCTTGATTTTTTTATTGACTCCTTTCAAAAGAGATAAGATCCGGTGAATCGGAAACACTTAATTAAGAATAAAAAACTTTTTATTTTTTATGGAACAGACATATCAATATGCGTGGATAATACCCTTCGTTCCACTTCCAGTTCCTATGTTAATAGGGGTGGGACTTCTTCTTTTTCCCACGGCAACAAAAAATCTTCGTCGTATGTGGTCCTTTCATAGTATTTTATTGTTAAGTATAGTCATGATTTTTTCGATTGATCTGTCTATTCAGCAAATAAATAGCAGTTCTATCTATCAATATGTATGGTCTTGGATCATCACTAATGATTTTTCTTTAGAATTCGGCTACTTAATTGATCCACTTACTTCTATTATGTCAATATTAATCACTACTGTTGGAATTATGGTTCTTATTTATAGTGATAATTATATGTCTCATGATCAAGGATATGTAAGATTTTTTGCTTATATGAGTTTTTTCAGTACTTCCATGTTGGGATTAGTTACTAGTTCTAATTTGATACAAATTTATATTTTTTGGGAATTGGTTGGAATATGTTCGTATCTATTAATAGGGTTTTGGTTCACACGACCTGTTGCGGCAAATGCTTGTCAAAAAGCCTTTGTAACTAATCGTGTCGGGGATTTTGGTTTATTATTAGGCATTTTAGGTTTTTATTGGATAACAGGTAGTTTTGAATTTAGGGATTTATTCG